TTCTGTAAAGCTTCCGCATAATTTCCTTCCGATTGAGCTGACATCCGTTACGGTCGTCATTCGATTCAAAGAATTCTCCGTTCCAGAAACGTACATGAGATTTTCATCTCATACGGCTCCTCCCCTATGTGCATAATGAAAATAATACATGGAATCAAAAAAGATTGAAATATTCTCATTATGAATTCAGTGGGGCTAACGTTTTTACAAGAAATCTCTAGCCAACCTTTCTGCAAAAGATATTTTCTTAACATCACGCGTGTTGATACTGGTACTAGATAAAAATGTAAACTCCAACAATTTCTTTGTTCTCAACGCCCTTTAATTTCCAGGAATTAATCACTTCAACAGTCTTCTATGGTTCTAAGGGTATCCAAAGTACCAACGAGATGGATGTTTGTTATCCCAACCATTCTTTTTAGTCCCGATCCCGATAAGGAAAAGCGGTAATTTTAAACAAAGTTTTCGTGTTGTTGATTCCTAGGCGTAGCGCCTCTTCCCCTATGCGGCCTATTGGTACTAGTCTAGTATGGTAAGGTTGGCCTGTAATATAGAACCCATAGGTGTAACCTTTCGCTCAATACTCGAATCGACAATTGAAGCATCTGAGGCTGCATTAATCGGGGATACACGACAGAAGGAATTGTTTTATCTAGAAACTTCACCTTCAACAAGCGTAGATTTTTTCAATAATCTTTTTCGTTCTTTTCTATCCCGAATCTTCCGTCTTTCTCCTAAGACCGAAGCGGTAAATAAAAAAATAATCAAATCACACCATCTCTATAATAGGTAAATGCCTCTTTTTCTCCTGAAGTTGTCGGAATTATTCGTAATAAGATATTGGCCACAATTGAAAAGGTCTTATCAATAAAATTTTCATTTATCCGCGATCTAGGCATAGGTAGAAATCCATTCTATAATTCTTTTCATTAACTCTCGTGAGAAAACGATCCCACAAGTAAAGGAATTTTACAGTACGAAATAACATAAAAGCAGACTCATATCCAATTTTTTCTTTTTGCTTTTTGAAAGGGGTCGATAAAAAATAAGAAATATTAGAATCCGATTCGATTTCATCAAAATGTAGTAGTATAAGAATGAAGGGAACTATTCTGATTTGATCAAAGTAGAAGAATCAAAGAATTTATCTTGCGGATTAGGAGAATTCGAGAAGTTTTTCTGAAATTAAGATCCAAAGAAGAAAAAAATCGAATAATTCTTCAATAATCCTTCTATAATGAAAATATAATAACCCTCCGTTTTGTGTTTTGTGCATAGCGGGTAGACGCTTATACACTATACAATCAAATCGAAAAGGATGATTTATGAATTTGGAATAGATTTACGGGTTAAGGGGTTGTTGTTAAGCGACCTAAAATTGGAAAGAAATTTTCAAATTCTTATGGAAATTGAATTTGAATAAAAAGATAATTATGATCTAAAGGTATCCATTCACCATAGTCTAACAAAATAGACCGATCAGTTGATTCGTTCCAATTCATTGATTGAATCCGGTAAAAATATCAGAAAAAGGTAGGAGCGCCGTCTCCGTCTTGGCAAACAAGATATATCTTTATTGTTTTTAACCGTTTTTCAAAAAAAAAATTATATTATCTTTTTCTCCCAGCTCCCTGGCTCGAAGAAAAAATTCTTTCTTTGATGAAAAGTTTTCCATTTTTATAGCTAGAATGGATTCGAGTGTCTGTACCCATCTAACAATCGAATATGAACAACTCGCAATTCGCTCGGATTCTCGGTCATAATCATTATGTAGGAGAGATGGCCGAGTGGTTCAAGGCGTAGCATTGGAACTGCTATGTAGGCTTTTGTTTACCGAGGGTTCGAATCCCTCTCTTTCCGTATCTTCACCCAATTCACCAATGCTTCAGACCTATCTTTGAGATAGATTCTCAATTCCTATCTTTGAGATAGATTCTCAATTCCTATCTTTGAGATAGATTCTCAATTCCTAATTTCTGTGATACGGAAGGAAAGAAAGAACGGGCAGGGAATAAAGATCTGCCTACTGATCTATGATACATGAATGGGAGAAAAATACAAATCTCCGGATCCAATTCCTTACCTTGTGTCCCTTTACTTAACTTAAGTGAAAGGGAAAAATTGTACGAACCCTTGGTTTGTTATTTTAGTTAGGTTTAAGTCTGACGAGAATAATATTCTACGACAAGTAATTCATTTATTTTCAAACCGACCCATTTACTATCTATTATTTGATTGACTAATCCTTTATATTGGAATGCGTGAAGAGTCAAATGCTTTGGCAATTCTTCATGGTGGGATGAATCAAGATAATTTTGAATCAGAGCTCTCGATTTTTGGTCATCCCTTGCTGTAATAATATCTCGGGGTTTGCAACGATAACTTGGTATATCCACTATACGACCATTAACTAAAATATGTCTATGATTAACTAATTGGCGGGCTTGAGGAATAGTTGAAGCCATACCCAATCGAAAAAGGATGTTATCTAAACGCATTT